CAAAAAATTACATTTTGATAAATAAGATTCATGGTATCCTTTTTTGTATGAATAGTAATAGTAATTATCCAGAATTTGAACAGAAAATAGATACATTTGATAGAAAATCATTATTAACTGAAATTTTTTTTTTTTTTCAATTAATCAGTAAATTTTCGGGAAAATCAGTATTAAGTTCGAATTTTGAAAAACTTTATTTATTTCCAGAACATGACCAAGTAAAAGTTTATTCCGAACAACAAAAAAAATTATTCGACGCAATTTTAACTGATCTGAACAATAAAACAATAGTAAATAGAAAAAAATGCATTGGAATAAATGAAATCAGTAAAAAATTTCCGCGATGGTCATACAAATTTATCGACGAATTGAAACTACTGGAGGGAAAAAATGACGCAGCAAATTATCAGATTCGTTCCAGAAAAGCCAAACGTGTAGTGATTTTGACTAATAACTCAAAGAATGACGATACTTATACTAGGGATACTGAGAATACTGATAAAAATAAGGAATTGGCTTTAATACGTTATTCACAACAACCGGATTTTCGGCGAGACATAATCAAAGGATCAATACGCGCTCAAAGACGTAAAACAGTTACTTGGAAACTCTTTCAAAGAAGTGTGCATTCGCCCTTTTTTTTGGACAAAATGGAGAAACCTTCCTTCTTTTCTTTTGATGTTTTCGATTCAATGAAAATCTTTTTTATGTTAAAAAATTGGATGCGGAAAAAGACAGAATTAAAAATTTCAGATTATACAGAGGAAAAGACAAAAGAAAGTAAGAAAAAAGAGGAGGGCAAAAGAAAAAAAAACGAAAAAGAGGAGAAAAGACGTATCGAAATAGGAGAAGCCTGGGACAGCATTATATTTGCTCAAGTAATAAGAGGTTTTTTATTAATAACTCAATTGATTCTTAGAAAATATATTATATTGCCTACATTAATAATAACTAAAAATCTCGTTCGTATATTATTCTTTCAATTTCCCGAATGGTCAGAAGATTTTAGGGATTGGAATAGAGAAATGTATATTAAATGCACTTATAATGGCGTTCAATTATCCGAAACAGAATTTCCAAAAAAATGGCTAACTGACGGTATTCAGATAAAGATCTTATTTCCTTTTCGTCTGAAACCTTGGCACAGATCTAAGATACGATCCACTGAAAAGGAAAAAGATCTAATGAAAAAAAAAAAAGTAAAAAAAAAGAACTTTTGCTTTTTAACAATTTGGGGAATGGAAGTCGAATTGCCCTTTTCTAGTTATCCCCGAAATCGACTTTCATTTTTTGATCCCATTTTTAAAGAACTAAAAAAAAAAATGAAAAAATTGAAAAATTCTTTTTTTATAGTTCTAAAAGTTTTAAATGAAAGAACAAAATTCTTTCTAAATATCTCAAAAGAAACATCAAAATGGATCATCAAAAGTATTCTCAATAGTATTCTATTTGTAAAGGAAAAAATAAAAAAAATCTCAAATTCTTTTTTTGTATTTAGATTCAAAAATATTTATGAATTGAGTAAAAGCAAAAAAGATTCAACAATCAGTAAGAATAATCCAATGATTTCCGAATCACCCATTCGAATTCAATCTATTAATTGGACAAATTATTCATTGACAGAAAAAAAAATAAAAGATCTAAATGTTAAAACAAAGACAATCCTAAAGCAAATAGAAAAAATAACAAAAGAAAAGAAAAGGGGGTTTCTAACTTCAGAGAGAAATATTCATTCGAACAAAACAACTTATGATGCTAAAAGATTAGAATCACAAAAAAATATTTTGCAGATAATACAAAGACGAAATGTTCGATTAACCCGTAAATCGCATTCTTTTTTAAAATTTTTCATGGAAAGAATATACATAGATATCTTTCTATATATCATTAGTATTCCTAGCACCAATGTACAACTTTTTCTGGAATCTACAAAAAAAATTATAAAAAAATCCATTTACAATAATGAAGCAAATGCAGAAAGAACTCATAAAACAAATCAAAGTATAATTCACTTTATTTCGATTATACACAAATCTTATAATACTACGAATACGAATTCACAGAATTCTTGTGACGTATCCTCTTTGTCACAGGCATATGTATTTTTTAAATTATCACAAACCCAAGTTATTAACGTATATAAGTATAAGTTAAGATCTTTTTTTGAATATCATGGAAGATTTTTTTTTCTTAAGAATGAAATAAAGGATTCTTTTTTTGAAGTACAAGGAATATTTCATTCCAAATTAAGACATAAGAAACCTCCCTATTCTGCAATGAATCAATGGACAAATTGGTTAAAGGGTCATTATCAATATGATTTATCTGAGAACAGATGGTCTAGATTAGTACCACAAAAATGGAGAAATAGAATCAATGAACGTCGTGTGGCTCAAAATAAAGATTTAACCAATTTTGATTCATATGAAAAAACCCGATTAATTCTTTACAAAAAACAAGAAGTAGACTCATTAACAAAAAAAAAAAAAATAAAAAAACAATATGGATATGATCTTTTATCATATAAATCCATTAATTATGCAGATAAGAAAGACTCATATATTTATGGATATAGATCACCATTCCAAGCAAATAAAAAGCAAACGATTTCTTATAATTACAACACATGTAAAAAAAAAAAAATGGATATAACGGAGGATATCTCTATCAAGAATTATATAGCAGAAGATGCTATTATAGATATGGAAAAAAATCTGGATAGAAAGTATTTTGATTGGATCGGAATGAATGTAGAAATACTAAATTGTTCGGTATCAAATCTGGAATTTTGGTTCTTTTCAAAATTTGTGATATTTTATAATGCATATATGAGTAACCCGTGGATCATACCAATCAAATTACTTTTTTTCCATTTTAATGTAAATCAAAATGTTAGTGAAAAGAAAAACATTATTGGTAAGAAAAAAATAATAGATATTTTTAGACCATCGAAAAAAAAAAAATCTCTTGAATTCGAGTTAGAGACTCGAAATCGATCAAAAGCAGAATACGTGGGTCAAGTAGATCTTGAATCATCTCTCTCAAACCAAGAAAAAGATATTGAAGAAAATTATGCAGGATCGGACAGGAAAAAGGGTGCTAAGGATATAACGAAAAATAAATACAAGAATAAGATAGAGGCAGAACTAAATTTCTTACTAAGAAAGTATTTTGGTTTTCATTTGAACTGGAAGGATTCCTTTAATCAAAGAATACTTAATAATGTCAAAGTATATTGTCTCCTAATTAGATTGAAAAATCTAAAAGAAATTGCTATAGCCTCTATTCAAAGGGGAGAACTAAGTCTAGATATTATGGTGATTCATAATCAGAAGGATTTCACTCTTCCAGGATTGATGAAAAATAAGGAATTGATGAAAAAAGGAATATTTATTATCGAACCAGTTCGCCTGTCTAGAAAAAACAATGAAAAATTTTTTATGTATCAAACCACAGCACTTTCGTTGATTCATAAGAGTAAGCGCCAAATTAATCAAAGATACCAAGAAAAAAGTAATGTTGATAAGAAAAATTTTGATAAATACATTACAAGAAGAAGAGATCAAAAGATAACAGAAAATAAAGAAAAAAATCATTATGATTTGCTTGTTCCTGAAAATATTTTATCTGCTAGACGTCGTAGAGAATTGAGAATTCTAATTTGTTTAAATCCTAGGAATAAAAATAGTGTCCATACAAACATAATATTTTACAATGAGAATAAAGTAAATAATTGCTGTGAAGTTTTGGCTAAAAATAAAGATCTTGATAGAGAAAAAAAAAAAATAATGAATTTAAAATTTTTTCTTTGGCCAAATTATCGATTAGAAGATTTAGCTTGTATAAATCGCTATTGGTTTGATACCCATAATGGAAGCCGTTTCAGTATAGTAAGAATACATATATATCCTCGATTGAAAATTTCTTAATCTACATTTGTCTTCTATTTACCATAATATATCTGGTATGCGAAGACAAATGGAATATAGACATAAATGCGGACACACATTGTGGCATTCATACTAATTCAATAATGTATACATTAGATTGAAAAATGAATCAACAAAATCATATTCTTTTTAAAGTATACAATTTTTTATTTGCTGAATCCATAAATATAGTATTTTTTTTATCTATTTGAATTGATTCATAATAATTAATTTAATTTGAAAAAAAAAAAATAAGGAATTCTTAAGGAAATAAAGATTTATATAAAAAATTCAAAATGAGTATCATTACTATTACTGATCAATAAAAATATCTATAAAAAAAAGAGGGGTAGAGGGAAGCTTTAATTTTATTTTATGGTAAAAAACTCATTTATACCGGTTATTTCACAAGAAAAAAAAGAAGAAAACCCGGGATCGGTTGAATTTCAAGTATTCAATTTCACCAATAAGATACGAAGACTTACTTCACATTTTGAATTGCACCGAAAAGACTATTTATCTCAAAGAGGTTTACGTAAAATTCTGGGAAAACGGCAACGACTACTGTCTTATTTATCAAAGAAAAATGGAATACGTTATAAAAAATTAATTAATCAGTTGGATATTCGGGAATCACAAATTCGTTAATTTGAAGAGTCATTTTCAATTATTCGATTTATTAGATCTTGAATTTTTATGAACTTATTTTTTTTTTTTTAAGCGATTCATTGAAGAATGAATCGAGGAAAAACCTATGAATGTCACAGCTACAAGAAAAGGCCTCATGATAGTCAATATGGGCCCTCACCACCCATCAATGCATGGTGTTCTTCGACTTATTGTTACTCTGGATGGTGAGGATGTTATTGATTGTGAACCAATATTGGGTTATTTACACAGAGGGATGGAAAAAATTGCGGAAAACAGAACAATTATACAATATCTTCCTTATGTAACACGTTGGGATTATTTAGCTACTATGTTCACAGAAGCAATAACCGTAAACGGACCGGAACAGTTGGGAAATATTCAAGTACCTAAAAGAGCCAGCTATATTCGAGTAATTATGTTAGAGTTGAGTCGTATAGCTTCTCACCTACTATGGCTGGGACCTTTTATGGCAGATATTGGTGCACAAACTCCTTTCTTCTATATTTTCAGAGAAAGAGAATTAATATATGATCTATTCGAAGCTGCGACAGGTATGAGAATGATGCATAATTTTTTTCGTATCGGGGGGGTAGCGGCTGATCTACCTCATGGTTGGATAGATAAATGTTTTGATTTCTGCGATTATTTTTTAACAAGGGTTGTTGAATATCAAAAACTTATTACGCGAAATCCCATTTTTTTAGAACGGGTTGAAGGAGTAGGCGTTGTTGGTGGAGAGGAGGTAATAAATTGGGGTTTATCAGGACCGATGCTTCGGGCTTCCGGAATACAATGGGATCTACGTAAAGTTGATAATTATGAGTGTTACGAGGAATTTGATTGGGAAGTTCAATGGCAAAAAGAAGGAGATTCATTAGCTCGTTATTTAGTTCGAATTGGTGAAATGATGGAATCCATAAAAATTATTCAACAGGCTTTGGAAGGAATTCCCGGCGGGCCGTATGAGAATTTAGAAATCCGCTGCTTTGATAGAGAAAAGGATCCAGAATGGAATGATTTTGAATATCGATTCATTAGTAAAAAACCGTCTCCGACTTTTGAATTGCCAAAACAAGAGCTTTATGTAAGAGTTGAGGCCCCAAAGGGAGAATTAGGAATTTTTCTAATAGGCGATCAGAATGGTTTTCCTTGGAGATGGAAAATTCGTCCACCGGGTTTTATCAATTTGCAAATTCTTCCTCAATTAGTTAAAAGAATGAAATTGGCCGATATTATGACAATACTAGGTAGCATAGATATCATTATGGGAGAAGTTGATCGTTGAAATGATAATTGATACAACAGAAGTACAAGATATCCATTTTTTTTCCAAATTGGAATTTTTTAAGGAGGTCTATGGAATTCTATGGATACTTGCCCCTATTTTTATTCTTGTATTGGGAATCACAATAAGTGTATTAGCAATTGTATGGTTAGAAAGAGAAATATCCGCAGGGATACAACAGCGTATTGGACCTGAATACGCCGGGCCTTTTGGAGTTCTTCAAGCTCTAGCCGATGGAACAAAACTACTTTTCAAAGAGAATCTTATTCCATCTAGGGGAGATATTCGTTTATTCAGTATCGGACCATCCATATCAGTCATATCAATTCTAATAAGCTATTCAGTAATTCCTTTTGGCTATAACTTTGTTTTATCTGATCTCAATATCGGTGTTTTTTTATGGATTGCTATTTCGAGTATTGCTCCCATTGGACTTCTCATGTCAGGATATGGGTCGAATAATAAATATTCCTTTTTGGGTGGTCTACGAGCTGCTGCTCAATCGATTAGTTATGAAATACCATTAACTTTATGTGTGTTATCAATATCTCTGCGTGCGATTCGTTGCGACAGAAACTTTTCGATGCTATTGCTATGCTCCTCTCTTTATAGTATTTTATAGGAAAGGGAAAGAATAAATTGAATAGATATCCTCATTTTCATTATTCTTTTTCGCAATTCAGAAAAACAAAATCAGATAGTTATATGAGTGAAATAAAACAGCTTCTATTGAATATTATTTATGAATACTATATTACTTTATAGTTAATATTACTTTATAGTTAATAGATAGTATGATGATTTGAAATTGCAGTAAAAAAATGGAGTCTCATTTTCTATGTATAAGAATTAAGTGAAAAAAAAAAAACAAATTCTAAGCCGAAGAGGCCGTTTACCCCAAGATTGGGTGATTAGTCATCCTGTCTTGAAGCGGGCTCAAAAGACCAACCTTTTTGAGTTTTCGCTATTATTTGTATGAATTATCATACATGTATTAACATAAATAAGGGGGTTAATAAAAAAATGAATGGATGGTTAGAAACACCAAGATACACAAAGGATTAGTAAAGCAGATTTTGTAAATGAAATTATCCAAAAGAGCATTTACGCAAAATAGAAAAAGAATTCTAATTGGGGCTTTAAGTTGGTAGAAAAAATCAGGCAGTACTCCCCACAACTCCGATCCAGAGTATACTCCCATCCACTGATTAAATAAATGACTATCAGGAACGAAATAATCCTTTAATTTTATTTAAGTCCCTTTTTACTTGCACAAAAAAAAGAAGAATAGGAACGAAAAACAAAAAATAAAAAAAAGCGATCCCCCCCCCTTTTTTTTATTTCTTATATCCATATTCATGGAGATAGAATTCATGTCATAACTGATAAACTAATGTGTAATTATTTTTCGTAATCGAAAACGATGGGGTTATTGATAATTCTAAAAGAGTATTTTATTGAAGAATTCAGTTATTACTCAACAAATTCAAATTTGGATTTTTAAGGGATGAGATCAATTCAGAAGTACCTTTTGTATCTTTTATTAAAATAAAATAGATTTCTCTTTATTATTTAATTATTTATTAGAACAGACAGAATTCAATTGGTCTAATTCAGAACCGTCCGATAAATTTGAATCTTATCTATCTTAGGGATATATCAAGAGATAAAAAATCGGCCCGGTCCTTAGATTTTTTTTAGGCTTTCGAGGAGCCGTATGAGGTGAAAAATCTCATGTACGGTTCTGTAATAGAGATGGGAACAGTAATGTTATCACCGACTAGGATTATCTAACAGTTTAAGTACAGTTGATATAGTTGATGCGCAATCAAAATATGGTTTGGGGGGGTGGAATTTGTGGCGTCAACCTATGGGTTTCGTTGTTTTTCTAATTTCTTCCCTAGCGGAATGTGAAAGATTACCTTTTGATTTACCAGAAGCGGAAGAAGAATTAGTAGCAGGTTATCAAACCGAATATTCGGGTATCAAATTTGGTTTATTTTACGTTGCTTCCTATTTAAACCTATTAATTTCTTCATTATTTGTAACAATTCTTTACTTGGGCGGTTCGAATATCTCTATTCCGTACATATTCGTTTCTGACTTTTTTGAAATAAATAAAACATATGGAGTTTTTGGAACTACAATTGGTATCTTTATTACACTAGTTAAAACTTATTTGTTCTTATTCGTTTCTATCACAACAAGATGGACTTTGCCTAGGCTAAGAATGGATCAATTATTAAACCTTGGGTGGAAGTTTCTTTTGCCTATTTCTCTCGGTAATCTATTATTAACAACTTCATCTCAACTGTTTTCACTATAAGAAAAAAGATTGATCTTCTGTATTCATAACCTGTCTCAAACAAGAGAAAGAAATAAAACAAAAATATTCATAGATATTCACGATATGTTCCTTATGGTAACTGGGTTCATGAATTATGGTCAACAAACAGTCCGAGCTGCAAGATACATTGGTCAAAGTTTCATGATTACCTTATCTCATGCAAATCGTTTACCTGTAACTATTCAATATCCTTATGAAAAAATAATAACATCGGAACGTTTTCGCGGTCGAATCCATTTTGAATTTGATAAATGCATTGCTTGTGAAGTATGTGTTCGTGTATGTCCTATAGATCTACCTGTTGTTGATTGGAAACTGGAAATTGATATTCGAAAGAAACGATTGCTTAATTACAGTATTGATTTCGGAATCTGTATATTTTGTGGTAACTGTATTGAGTATTGTCCAACAAATTGTTTATCAATGACTGAAGAATATGAACTTTCGACTTATGATCGTCACGAATTGAATTATAATCAAATTGCTTTGGGCCGTTTACCAATGTCAGTAATTGATGATTATACAATTCGAACAATTCAAATAAAATAAAATTATTTAATTTGAATTTAGAATATAGTTCAAAAAAAAATTCTTCTACTTATATTATAAAAAGAAAATAAAAAAATAAAATAATAGAATATAATAGAATTAAAATCAAATAATTATAATACTCTATATATAAAAATATAAAAATAAAATAGAATATATATATATATAGAATAAAATAGAATATATATATAAATAAAATAAAGAAATATATAAAGAAAATCAAAAAAATAGAATAATCTAAATTTGGATAATATAAAACAAAATATTATAAAAAAAATGAATAAATATTATATTAGATATTGTATTAGAAATATTCTATATTATATAAATTATATAAATATTAAAGAAATATATACTTTATACTTTACTTTCGTTTTAGTATAGTTTCAAATTACTCTTTCGTATAAAAAATGGAATAACATTGGTAACTGTACCTATAGCAATTCACACTCCTTAGGATTAAATTCAATGCGGAGATAATTTTAGTATATAATTTTTTTTCCTGGTCATATCAATAAGGTCATGAAGTTTCGATTTATTTATCTCTTATTTTACATATAATGGATTTGCCTGAACCGCTACATGATTTTCTTTTAGTCTTTCTGGGATCGGGTCTTGTATTAGGAAGTCTAGGAGTCGTATTACTTACCAACCCAATTTTTTCTGCTTTTTCGTTGGGACTGGTTCTTGTTTGTATATCTTTATTGTATATTTTATCAAACTCCCATTTTGTAGCTGCATCACAGCTACTTATTTACGTGGGAGCTATAAATGTTTTAATCATATTTGCTGTGATGTTCATGAATGGTTCAGAATATTACCATGATTTTCATCTTTGGACCGTTGGGGATGGAATTACTTTGATGGTTTGTACAAGTATTTTTGTTTCACTAATAACTACTATTCCAGATACATCATGGTACGGGATTATTTGGACTACAAGACCAAATCAGATTATAGAACAAGATTTGATAAATACTAGTCAACAAATTGGAATTCATTTATCAACAGATTTTTTTCTTCCATTTGAACTCATTTCAATAATTCTTTTAGCTGCTTTGATAGGTGCAATTGTCGTGGCTCGCCAGTAAGAAATCTTTAGAACTGGCAATCTAAATAAAAATTCAATTTTGTTCGATTTTATCACATTTATTTCCGTTGAATTCTATGTGAACGTGAAACAATATTTATGTAGAAAATCTTTTTTTTTTTTATTTTTTATTATGAATATTGCCGATATATTTATTATTTTGTTTTGTTGCAGACTTGTTATATTCTTTAGTCAATCGAATCCGTTGAATTGTTGTTCATATTGAAATGAATCAAAATTGATAAGGAGTTGGTCAATGATGCTCGAACATGTACTTGTTTTGAGTGCCTATTTATTTTCTATAGGTATCTATGGATTGATCACGAGCCGAAATATGGTTAGAGCCCTTATGTGTCTTGAACTTATACTGAATGCAGTTAATATAAATCTCGTAACCTTTTCTGATTTTTTTGATAGTCGCCAATTAAAAGGAAATATTTTTTCAATTTTTGTTATAGCTGTTGCAGCAGCTGAAGCAGCTATCGGACCGGCTATTGTTTCCTCAATTTATCGTAACCGAAAATCAACCCGTATCAATCAATCGAATTTGTTGAATAAATAGTATTAATCATAATTAATCATAAAAAAAAGTATAATATAGAATAGGGTAATATTCATCAATTCAAATTAGCATGTATGTTACACAACTTATGATCATGTTTGCGAGAAAATATAAGAAATCAAAGTATCTTGGTTCTATTCTCTTCTTATGAATTGATCTAGAAGTCGATTTTTATTAAAAAAATTCTGACAAATCATTGATTCATCTGGTGTCTAAATATAGGATTCATTTATGAGTTTACTAGATCGAAAATTTTTTATTTTTGATGTTCAAAGATTACTATAGATCCAATGTCACATTCCGTAAAGATTTATGATACATGTATAGGATGTACTCAATGTGTCCGAGCTTGCCCGACAGATGTATTAGAAATGATACCTTGGGACGGGTGTAAAGCTAAGCAAATTGCTTCTGCCCCAAGAACAGAGGACTGTGTTGGTTGTAAGAGGTGTGAATCCGCCTGTCCGACGGATTTCTTAAGTGTTCGAGTTTATTTATGGCATGAAACAACTCGAAGCATGGGTCTAGCTTATTGATACGTTTCAAAAAACACCACACGAATACATTTTTTTTACTGGGAAAAACCCGCGCTCAAAATAGAAAATATTTTGAGCGCGGGTTTTTCTGGCTCAAGTGTATCTTATTTTTATCACGAATTATTTTCCTTGGTTAACAATAATTGTAGTTTTGCCAATAGCTGGGGGTTCTTTCATTTTTTTATTTCCTCATAGAGGAAATAAGATAATAAGGTGGTATACTATTTGTATATGCTTAATAGATCTCCTTCTAACAACCTATGCATTTTGTTATAATTTCCGATTGGATGATCCACTAATCCAACTGACAGAGAATTATAAATGGATCAATTTTTTTGATTTTTACTGGAGATTCGGAATAGATGGACTCTCTCTAGGACCTATTTTACTGACGGGATTTATCACCACTTTAGCTACTTTAGCGGCTCAGCCGGTTACTCGAGAATCCAAATTATTCCATTTCCTCATGTTAGCAATGTATAGCGGTCAAATAGGACCATTTTCTTCTCGAGACATTTTACTTTTTTTCATCATGTGGGAATTAGAATTAATTCCCGTTTATCTACTTTTATCCATGTGGGGGGGAAAGAAACGTTTGTATTCAGCTACAAAGTTTATTTTGTACACTGCGGGAAGTTCTGTTTTTTTATTAATGGGAATTCTGGGTATAGGTTTATATGGTTCTAATGAACCAACATTAAATTTTGAAACATTAACTAATCAATCGTATCCGGTGGCACTGGAAATAATATTCTATATGGGATTTCTTATTGCTTTTGCTGTCAAATTGCCGATTATACCCTTACATACATGGTTACCAGACACCCACGGAGAGGCACATTACAGCACTTGTATGCTTTTAGCCGGAATCTTATTAAAAATGGGAGCATATGGGTTGGTTCGAATTAATATGGAATTATTATCCCACGCTCATTCTATATTTTGCCCCTGGTTAATGCTATTAGGTTCAATTCAAATAATCTATGCAGCTTCAACATCTCTTGGTCAACGTAATTTAAAAAAAAGAATAGCTTATTCCTCGGTATCTCATATGGGTTTCCTAATTATAGGAATTGGTTCTATAAGCGATACGGGGCTCAACGGGGCTATTTTACAAATAATCTCTCATGGATTTATTGGCGCTGCGCTTTTTTTCTTGGCGGGAACTAGTTATGATAGACTACGTCTTCTTTATCTCGACGAAATGGGCGGAATGGCTATACCAATGCCAAAAATATTCACGGTTTTCACTATCTTATCGATGGCTTCTCTTGCATTGCCGGGCATGAGCGGTTTTATTGCAGAATTGATCGTTTTTTTTGGAATAATTACCAGTCAAAAATATCTTTTAATGACAAAAATACTTATTACTTTTGTAACAGCAATTGGAATGATATTAACTCCTATTTATTCATTATCCATGTTACGGCAGATGTTCTATGGATACAAGCTTTTTAATACACCAAACTCTTATTTTTTTGATTCTGGTCCACGAGAATTATTTATTTCGATTTCTATCCTTATACCCGTAATAGCTATTGGTATTTATCCGGATTTCATTTTCTCATTCTCGGTTGATAAAGTTGAAGCTATTCTATCTAATTTTTTATAGATAGTTTTTGTGAATAAATTAATAAAAAAAAAAAGATTTTTTCCGTTGGATTTGGATTAACTTAATAAAAAAATGAATTTGAATTGTAATCGAATATTTTGTTGTTTGTGAGAACCCCTTGAATCACTATATTACTTGATTTAAAGGGTTCTCGACGATTTATGGGAAGTTTTCATATATACACTTTCCATATTTGTATTTGTCAGGTTCTTTACTCACTTTAATTCAATTAGATGAAAATGAACCATAACTATGTAGGCCTATTCCTAATAGATTGATTCCCAAATAACATATCCAAATTATAAGAAAGCCCATAGAGGCCACTATTGAAGAATTTACATCTTCCAATTTTTTATTTTTTCTAGTATGTAAATAAATAGCGAATATGGTCCAAGTAATAAAGGCCCAAGTTTCCTTTGGATCCCAATTCCAATACGACCCCCATGCCTCATTAGCCCATACTGCTCCTGAAAGAATACCTATCGTTAAAAAGATAAAACCTAAACTAATAATACGGTAACCCCAACGATCCAATTGTTGAATAAATTGAGACCTATAATAATTTCTAGAAAAAGAAGTTTTTTGTAAAACATTATTTCTTTCATTCATATTCATGTATTTGATTTCAGCAAAAGAAAATGATTCATTTAAAAAATACAAATTATTGCTTTTACCAATAATTTGTATGAGTTCTCGAAATGTAATAACTAAAATAGCTACTGATAATAATGATCCACATAAAAGAGTTGCATAGCCTAATATCATCATACTTACGTGCATCATTAACCAATGGGATTGTAGAGCGGGTACTAATATTGTGGATTGATGCATTTCGTTTAAAAGACCCGAAGTAGCAAAGCCTTGGGTAAAAATAACACTTGGTGCAATTATTGTACTTAAATGGTTTTTTTGCTTTTTAAAACAAGGAACCATATATAAAATGGAAAAACTCCATGAAAGAAAGATTAATGATTCATATAAATCACTAAATGGTAAATGGCCCGAAAAAAACCAACGAGTAACTAACAATCCCGTTATACAGAAAAAGGTTATTATCATGCCTTTTTTGGACGAATCATATAATCCCACGATTTCATTGACTAATAAGGTTATCAAATGAATTGAAATTAGAATTGATACGACCGAAAAGGATATATGAGTTAATATATGCTCTAAAGTTGAAAATATCATATTTATATATATAAGGTCTCAATACAATACTAGGAATAGAAATCGGGAATTGAATTCATTATAGGACTTATTCTTTTCGAAGATAAGATTATCATGCCGCCACTCGGACTCGAACCGAGATGCTCTAGCACTGCTTCCTAAGAGCAGCGTGTCTACCAATTTCACCATAGCGGCTTACTCAAAATCATAATAACCTATTTTTAGTCAATCGTCGAGATTGAAAGAATCAATTAAAGTGCAATATTTTATTACTAAACATTAAAGAATTTAAAGAATTCTATTATTTAAATATTTTAAGAATTCTATTATATATATTAATTAATATATATATTAATAATATATTAATAAATTTATATATATAATAAATTTAAACTTGGATTTATTATAATTTGGATTTATTATAATATATAAATTAATTAATATAGATATATAATCGAATCAATTTTGTCAATTTTGAATAATATGTTTTAAATATAATAATTTTCTATTTATATATATATATGTTATATATATATGTATGAATTTCATTTATTATTATAATATTATTATAAATAAAAATGAGAAATATAAAAAAATTAGATTATTGTAAATATAAAATTTTTTTTTTTTTTAATAAAAATGGAACATTTCAATTTCAATACAAATTTTTATTCTCGTTCTTTTTTCGTTTCAAGTATCAGTTTTAACAGGAGAATGTATTTTTGTTAGTTTATACTTTTTCTTTCAAAAAAGGACTGTTGGCACTAGATAGTTCTGACTTCAATCTAGGAATGAAAAAAAAATTCGATATATATATAGATATTCTATAAATATTTAATATTTAATATAAATATTTAATCTTCTATATTAGATATATTAGATTAGTATTAAAAAAGATTCTTTGAATCGAGCTAATTCAGTTTTGTATTTGTTACAAAACTTTTAGAGTTCCCTGTAAAAATGGATTTCGCTAATGAAAAAGCTTTCAATGCTTTCCAATATCCCCTCTTTTTCCAAAAATTCTTCCGAATAATTTTTTTTGATATCGAAGTGCGCTTTTTTGGAACTGCCATACAACTAGTATAGTTTTTTCATTGCTATAGTTGGATGTGAAAGACATTTCATTTCTTCTTTTCTTCTCTAAATCAAAACGAATTGTTATTTAATTCATATATCTTATCTATCTTAATTCCCCCTTTTTGTTTTCTATCTAAAGTAAAACATTGACTATTATAACCCTTTTTCTAAATTTTTCCAAACATAGATCTC